CATCCGATGCATCCACTATGTTTATTTCGTATCCTCCTTTTTCTTTTCGTATAATTTTGCTTACTATACCTGATGCTGTAGCATTATAAACATTATTGTTACTCTTGCTACCGTCGGGATAAATCTGACCCCTTCCCCTGTTCCCGCCTACGTATATGGGATATTTTAAGAAGTGAACATCTTTCTGAGTAGCGGGGTCTGGGGAAAGAATAGGAAAAGTGACTTCGCTATATTTCTGACCAGGAACAGGACCTATCACAAGAATATTTTTTTTATTAGGGCGATAGTTCTGAAAAGACAGATTGCCTATCTTTTCTTTAATCTCGGGCGAAATACGATCGGGGGGGGCTAATTCAAACCCCTCAGGTAAAATAAGAACAGCCCCTACATTCAAAGCTCCCTTTTTTCCATTAGCAAGAACTTGTTTCAGTTGCATATCATAAGGAATTCGAACAACTGCTTCAAATACAGTATCAGGAAGTACCGCTTGTGGAACCTCGATATCCACGGGTTTATTAGCTAAATGGCAATTGGCACATACAATACGGCCAGTCGCTTCTCGTGGATTTTCATAACCCTGCTGTGCAAAAATGGGATATGCATTTGAAATAGGTGCCCTAGCTATTATATATATTATGAGCGATATGGAAATGTATCGAGCAATCTCTTCCTTTATCCAAGAAAAAAGGGTATTTATAGTTTGCATGGTCCAATCATTGGTATCGAAAATTTATACAATAAAATTAGGTAGGTTCCTAGTCTAGTATAGTTCCCTATCTATGATTCTGCTATTTACTAAAAAAATGTTAATGGAATATAGGAGGAATCCCTTGTATGAGTAGAAAGAATAAGTACAATTTTTAATGTTTTGCTTATGTACAAAGTAACAACCATTATAATTTGATCAGTGAATCATTTTTCAGTCATTCATTGAATGATAAATCACTACAAGTGAGGGAGATACACGATTTAAATAACGGAAGATCAAATATTTAAAAATTGTATCTAGAATGACCGGAAAAGTGGAAACAAGGCCGGATATAATTTGATCGTTATGAGCAAATCCAAAATCTTTGTAGATAGAGCCAATCATTAGTTCCCAACCGTGGGGCGAATGGAATCCTATACATAAATCAGTTAATAAAAGAATTGAAAAAGCTTTTGGTGTGTCGCTTAAGTTATATAGGAATTCTTGAACCCAAGAGTTAAGAATAACAAGTTCTTCATTAACTAGAATAGAATAACCACTTAGAATAACGAAACAGATTATATTTGTTGAGAAGTTCAAAATCGTATGGATACAATCTGCATTGTGTATCTTGATCAATTGGATCGTTTCTTTGGAGATTCCGATACCAAGCTTTTCTAGATGTGTTTCCGGGTATTCCTTTATCATTTCGTCCAGGAGGAAGAGTTCCTCTAATTCTATGAATTTTTTTATAATACTCTTTTCTTGAATGATATTCAAGAAAATTTCGGATTGCCTAGTATCCCACCAATTAGTAACCCAAGATTCCAGACTTTTAGTAAATGAGAGAGAGATACACCAGGGCAAAAATACTATAGATGCAAGATATAGAAGGGGAATGAATGCTTTCTTTTTTGCCATTTTTTCGTCTTTGAATTTTAAATGAACTCACCTCATTCGTCGACTCCATATGATATTAACTAATATTCATATATTCATATTAAGGATAGGTTCTATTACAAGTCATCGAGCCCATGAATCTATTCCCTGCTTTTTTTTTGTGTGTATGATTCAGTGGTTAGTACTTGAATTTAGAAATAATACAGAAATGGAATAAGAAAGAGTCCATTTCAAATTCGCACTTCCAATTCGAATAAAGATATTGTTTTCAACTATATCATTTCATTTGCTAAAATTCGAAGAAAGTGCCCCCTTTCGATAAATAAAGGCACAAAAGCGCCCCTTCAAGTAATGAATATTATTCGGATTTTGAAAGGAAAGACCTCTCTTTCTATCAAAATATCAAATTTTTTTGAAAAAAAAAAAGCATTCACTATTTTCAGTTCATTTTTCAAAATACTTCAATCGGTACACGCAAGAAATAAGCCAATTCAGCAGCTTTTTGCTCAATTTCTCGTGGAGTCAAATTCTCATCAGTACGAGTCAAGGGAATAGCCCCATGGCCTCTGATTTCCATATAAAGGACACGACGAGCATAAATACCCTCTTTAACTTCTATTCTGATGGACTGGATGTCTTTCATAAGGAATTGAAGTAAGATGCGACGATTTTTTCCAGGAAATCCCCAACGAAAAATACACACTATTCCTTCTTTTCTATCGAATCGATCATAACCACTACCTACATTCCACGAAATTGTGCACCACAAATAGGAGCTAATAAAGAGACCCGCAATCCCGTAGAAAGACATCACGATCCCCTGTGGAAAAAAAATTATTTGTGGAGACGGAAATAAAGATATAAAATTCCTACCAAGATAACTGGAAATTCCAACAAATAAAAACCCCAATGAACCTAAAAAAAGGATAAAGGCCCAGCAGAAATTACTTGTTTTTCGAGACCCCGCTATAAGTTCTATCCATATATGTTCTGATCGCCAATTCATATTAGATCTAGTTGCATTTTATTGAAATTGAGAGAATAACCCAAATGAATTTGACTTTTTTTGTGTGTTTCCGAAGTAACTCTCATCAACTAGCACTATTCCGATGTGAACTTTTAGGAGTAATTCATCGAATTGCTTAGATCTAAAATAATAACATCCACTTCGTATGATTCCCTATAGATATCTACATATGGATACATTAACTTTACATTTCAGATATTCGCCCCGATCCCGATTTTTTTCAAATAGCTATAATTCATTTACACATATCATGTTTGCGCATGCATAATAGCTTATGCTCGGGGGAAACCACATCACATAACATATTTTATTCTAATAAAAAAATATCTGTGTTATGGTCTAAGTCTAAGTCTTGAAAAAAAATAGATGAGATTTGGCCCCATCATATCTATATCTAAAAAATCTTGTTTTTTTGAACATGAAGAAATAAAGAAGCCATCGCAATTGCCGGAAATACTAGGCCCACTAAAGGCACCAAAATCGAGGGTAAGTTATTGAGAGTTGTCATAAAATGGATACCTGGATTTAATATTTGTACCTGTTATTGTTATATTGTTAGAAAGGTATCGTATAATCATTATAATTCATATATAATTATACTAAGTATAGCTAAACTAAGTGAGTATATGTGAGTACATAATTGAGTATATGTAAGTACATAATATTAATATATATAAATAAAAATAGAAAATAGAATTATAATATATCTAAATTTATAATTTTATATTTATATATATAAATATAAATTTATAAATATAATAAAACAAGGAATGTTGAACTAACTAAATAGAATTTTTCACCTTTCTACATTAATACATTATATATATGTATATGTATGAGAATCTCCTTTTTTATTATCTTGTTTTTGTCTAAAAATTTAATAAACTTGAATAAAATTAAAGAAAGAGTTTCTTACAAATTCCCGAAAAATTTGTTATAATTCGATCCGAGAATAGGTATTCTTAGTAAAACTGGGGATTCTCAAAAAATATAGAATCTTGCATCTTTCTATACTTTTAAATTTTCTATATGTGAATTATATACACATAAGAAGGGAACGTGAAATTCTCGTTTTATTCGCCTTGCCTAATTTTCATTTCGCGGAAGAAAGAATTCTCTCTTTTTTTGTTTGATAGAGGTTTCCTGATTACTAATCAGGAATATCGGTAAAAAAAAATTATTCGCATAATTCTTTTTACAATTAAATCTTATGTTACCAAATGTTATCAAAGTAAAAAAAAATCCGAAGAATTGATTTTTACTTTGATTTCTATAAACTAAATAACTACTTGTTCTACACACAAAAAAAATAATAATAATTTCTATTTTTTTTTATTAAGCATCTACTTGATTGTTGATTGAATTTTGATTCAGAGGAAAGAAAGCATGGAGCTGAAATAATTCATTCAGAACGCCTTTTAAAAGATTACGCGGTACGATTGGATCGAATAGGCCCTTATGGAATAAATATTCAGCCGCTTGGGAGCCCTCAGGTACTGTTTTATTCAATGTTTGTTCAATTACTCTTTTACCCGCAAATGCAATGTAGGCATTGGGTTCAGCAATAATGATATCCCCCAACATACCAAAACTAGCTGTTACCCCACCAGTAGTAGGAGATGTAAGGATTGATACATAAAATAACTTTTTATTTACTTGATAATCATATAAAGCGGAAGATATTTTAGCCATTTGCATCAAGCTCAAACTTCCTTCTTGCATGCGTGCTCCTCCAGAAGCACACACTAAAATAAGAGGTAAAAATTGATTGGTAGCATATTCGATCAAACGGGTGATTTTCTCGCCAACTACCGATCCCATACTACCCCCCATAAACTGAAAATCCATAATCCCAATTGCTACGGGAATACCATTTAGTCGACCTGTGCCTGTTTGAACAGCCTCAGTTAATCCTGTCTTTCTTTGATAAGAATCAATACGATCTTTGTAAGATTCCTCTTCTAAATTAAATTCAATGGGATCCAGAGAGACCATGTCTTCATCCATTGGAGCCCAAGTATCTGGATCAATCGAAAGCTCGATTCTATCTGAACTACTCATTTTCAAATGATGTCCACAGTGTTCGCAAATATTCATTTTTGATTTCAAAAATTTCTTATAATTTAATCCATAACAATTTTCGCATTGAACCCACAAATGCCTGTATTTTGGAGTCACATCTAGATCATTAGAACTTTCTGTTTCTGTTATAGTTAAATCACTACCATCCGGGCTCGGTTTTATACTTGAACTCTGGTTTTCACTACTATTTCTGCTTTCATCAAAAATGTAACTATAAATGTAACTGTCACTATAATTGTCAATACCACTTAAAATGTAACTATCAATACAAATTTGAGAACGAAAAAAACTGTCAATACAACC